AACCGGAGACTCAACATTGCTATCACAAGAGTTGAAAAACCTTATGGACAACCTAATATTCTTGCAGAATATATAGCTTTACAATTAAAAAATAGAGTTTCGTTTCGAAAAGCAATGAAAAAAGCTATTGAATTAACTGAACAAACGGATACAAAAGGAATTCAAGTGCAAATAGCAGGCCGTATCGACGGAAAAGAAATTGCACGTGTTGAATGGATCAGAGAGGGTAGAGTTCCCCTACAAACAATTCGCGCTAAAATTGATCATTGTTCCTATACAATTCGAACTATTTATGGAGTATTAGGTATAAAAATTTGGATATTTGTAGACGAGGAATAATCAACCTTGTCTTCCCATTCTGTCCAGTGATAAAACAAAAAATGACAAACTCTTTCATTCTTTTTTCGTTAAAAATAAAAAAATGAACAATTCTAATTCTATAAGGTTAAATATAAATTCGATTGATCATTTGGTATAATTGCTATGCTTAGTGTGTGACTCGTTAGTTTTTTCTTTATAGTTTCAAGTTGGGATTAAAAAAAAAAACTGACCCCTGCTATAAACTTTGTAATTATATAAAATAAACTAATAACCAACTTATTGCTTCGTATTGTCGAGATCCCAAGAAACAGTCACTATATGAATGAGTGGATCTATCATATGGTTGTAGCAACTGAAATTCTTTCAACAAAAAATAGATCTGATTATGGGTTGTAAAGCAAAAAAAATAAAATAAAGGGATGTGGATAAATGGAAGGATGATAGAAAGAAAGAACAAAAATATCAATGATATATGATTCCAATATGTATGGTCTATGAATCACGTCATAAAAGGCAGTGTGATAAAGCATCAATACTGATAATCAATACTGATAAGATAATTATAAATATAAGAATTTTAAAATGAAATAATTTAAAATAGAATAAAATAATAAAGAGCCTTCAGGTTAATAAAAACTGAGGAAATTGACTTGGGAACAAATTTTGTTGGAAGCTCCATTGCAAAGTTCGGACCTAACCATTAATGGAGAAGCTATGGGAACGACAGAACCTGTGACTGCATAGGCTTCTATTGAAAACGAATCCTAATAATTCATTGGGTGGGATGGCGGAACGGACCAAGAAAAAATTGATTTATTCTGAGAGGTTATGAATTGAACCTTCGAATGAAACAGGAAAGAGTAAATATTCGCCCGCGAAACCTCTATTTATTGGATTACAATCTTTTGTCGTAATTCGATAGAGGTAAAAAAAAATAAGGAAAGGATTCGTTATGTTATAAAAATAAAAAAGAGAAACATCACATTATCTATAAAGATACATAAATGTACACACACGTCTAGCTGTATTGTATATCTTGTATCTACATCTTCCTTCTTATGTAAGAAATTAAATATCAATAAAAGCCATTACTTGGTGTATTATCTATTAATGTGTACCTATTAATGTGTATCTATTAATGTGTATCTATAATATTATTTTATTGAATTTGAATCCTTTCATTCGCGAGGAGCTGGATGAGAAGAAACTCTCATGTCCGGTTCTGCAGTAGAGATGGAATTAAGAAACAACCATCGACTATAACCCCAAAAGAACCAGATTTCGTAAACAGCATAGAGGAAGAATGAAAGGAATATCTTGTCGAGGCAATCATATTTGTTTCGGCAGATACGCTCTTCAGGCACTTGAACCTGCTTGGATTACAGCTAGACAAATAGAAGCAGGGCGAAGAGCAATGACACGATATGTGCGTCGTGGTGGAAAAATATGGGTACGTATATTTCCCGACAAACCTGTTACAGTAAGACCCGCGGAAACACGTATGGGTTCGGGGAAGGGATCCCCTGAATATTGGGTATCCGTTGTTAAACGGGGTCGAATACTTTATGAAATGGGTGGAGTATCAGAAACTGTAGCTAGAGCAGCTATCTCAATAGCTGCGCGCAAAATGCCTATACGAACTCAATTTCTTATTTCAGGATAGAGATATAGAACTAAAAAAAAAGGGTATTGGGGATGAAAAAACAACCGCAGGTTTATTTATTTCTGGACGGACAATATTTCTTTTTTTTCTTTCATACTTTTGCATTGAAATAACAGATTGAAATAAAAATGATATGATTCAACCTCAGACCCTTTTGAATGTAGCGGATAACAGCGGAGCTCGAAAATTGATGTGTATTCGAATCATAGGAGCTGGTAATCACCGATATGCTCATATTGGTGATGTTATTGTTGCTGTAATCAAAGAAGCAGTTCCCAATATGCCTCTAGAAAGATCAGAAGTAATTAGAGCTGTAATTGTACGTACATGTAAAGAACTCAAACGTGAAAACGGTATGATAATACGATATGACGACAATGCTGCAGTTGTCATTGATCAAGAAGGAAATCCAAAAGGAACTCGAGTTTTTGGTGCGATCGCTCGAGAATTGAGACAGTTAAATTTTACTAAAATAGTTTCATTAGCTCCCGAAGTATTATAAATAGTAGTAGATGAGACTATGATATAGTATAGGGTATCTGAAATAGATCAAATAGATCAAATTAGTAGATTGTGTCTCACGTATATACTTTATAATAAAAATAATAAAAAGAAAAAAAAGGAAACATGTTGATTATATCAAAATTAGGAGGAACCTATAATTCTAGTTCGTCATGGGTAGGGACACTATTGCCGATCTAATAACTTCTATAAGAAATGCTGACACGGATAAAAAAGGAAGGGTTCGAATAGCATCTACAAATATCACCGAAAACATTAGTAAAATACTTCTACGAGAAGGTTTTATTGAAAACGTTCGGAAACATCAGGAGAGTAACAAATATTTCTTGGTTTCAACTCTGCGACATAGAAAAACCAGAAAAGGAATATATAAAACTAGAACCATTTTAAAGCGTATCAGCCGGCCCGGCTTACGAATTTATTCCAACTATCAACGAATTCCTAAGATTTTAGGTGGAATGGGAATTGTAATTCTTTCTACTTCTCGAGGTATAATAACAGATCGAGAAGCTCGACTAGAAAGAATTGGAGGAGAAATTTTGTGTTATATATGGTAATCTTCCACCTCTGGTATCCGAATTTTCTAACTTCCTATTTGTAAAATAGAGAGGAAAAGTGAGTTATATAACTATTCCTCCATTAGTTGATACTTCAAGGAGGTTACCTGGAATGAAAGAACAAAAATTGATTCATGAGGGTTTAATTACTGAATCACTTCCCAACGGTATGTTCCGGGTCCGTTTAGATAATGAAGATCTAATTCTAGGATATGTTTCAGGGAGGATCCGCCGCAGTTTTATACGGATACTACCGGGAGATAGAGTAAAAATTGAAGTAAGTCGTTATGATTCAACCAGGGGACGTATAATTTATCGACTTCGCAACAAAGATTCGAATGATTAGGTTATTTTTTTAACCATGGGTATACAATTCTAAGTTCAAAAAAAATTCAAGAGACTTATTCTCTTCCAAGAAGTGGATTCAGAATTAAGGTAAGGAATAAAAAATATGAAAATAAGGGCTTCCGTTCGTAAAATTTGTGAAAAATGTCGACTGATTCGCAGGCGTGGACGAATTATAGTGATTTGTTCCAATCCGAAACATAAACAGAGACAAGGGTAATTCTTCTAAAAAAGAACTTTACTTTCAAAAAAAAAATATATATATGTAAAAATAAGGTAAAGGATCTGTTTTAACATGAAATGGATATCTCCGTATCTTTTCTTTTTGTATATTTCTGACTCATAAATATGAGATGATAAAATATGACAAAAGCTATACCAAGAATTGGTTCACGTAGGAATGGGCGTATTGGTTCACGTAAGAATGGACGTAGAATACCAAAAGGCGTTATTCATGTTCAAGCGAGTTTCAACAATACCATTATAACTGTTACAGATGTACGAGGTCGGGTAGTTTCTTGGGCCTCCGCCGGTACTTCTGGATTCAAAGGCACAAGAAGAGGAACACCTTATGCTGCTCAAGCCACAGCGGTAAATGCTATTCGTACAGTGGTTGATCAGGGTATGCAACGAGCAGAAGTTATGATAAAGGGTCCTGGTCTCGGAAGAGATGCAGCATTACGAGCCATTCGTAGAAGTGGTATATTATTAAGCTTCGTACGTGATGTAACACCTATGCCACATAATGGATGTCGACCTCCTAAAAAAAGACGTGTGTAGAAATAAGAATTAAACCGATTTCAAGAGAAATAAATGATCAAATAATAATACTAGTATAGTATGGTTCGAGAGGAAGTAGCAGGATCCACTCGAACACTACAGTGGAAGTGTGTTGAATCAAGAGTAGACAGTAAGCGTCTTTATTATGGTCGTTTCATTCTGTCACCACTTATGAAAGGTCAAGCTGATACCATCGGTATTGCCATGCGAAGGGCCTTACTTGGAGAAATAGAAGGAACATGTATCACACGTGCAAAATCTAAGAAGGTGCCACATGAATATTCTACGATAGTAGGTATTGAGGAATCAGTACATGAAATCTTACAAAATTTGAAAGAAATTGTATTGAGAAGTAATCTCTATGGAGTTAGAGACGCGTCGATTTGCGTAAGGGGTCCTAGATACGTAACCGCTCAAGATATCATCTTACCACCTTCCGTAGAAATAGTTGACACGACACAACATATAGCTAACCTGACGGAACCAATTGATTTGTGTATTGGATTACAAATCAAGAGAGATCGCGGATATCGTATGGAACCCATAAATGACTCTCAAGATGGAAGTTACCCTATAGATGCTGTATTCATGCCTGTTCGAAATGCGAATCATAGTATTCATTCTTATGGGAATGGGAATGAAAAACAAGAGATACTTTTTCTAGAAATATGGACAAATGGAAGTTTAACTCCTAAGGAAGCACTTTATGAGGCTTCTCGTAATTTGATTGATTTATTTATTCCTTTTCTATATGCGGAGGAAGAGGACATTAATTTCGAAGAAAATAAAAACAGGTTTACTCTACCCTTTTT